CCGGGACGCGGTGGTACTTGTGATATTTCGGCTTGGGACGCATTTTATTTGGCAGTTTTCTGGATGTTAAATACTATTGGATGGGTTACTTTTTATTGGCATTGGAAACACATCACATTATGGCAGGGTAACGTTTCACAGTTTAATGAATCTTCCACTTATTTGATGGGATGGTTAAGAGATTATCTATGGTTAAACTCTTCACAACTTATCAATGGATATAACCCGTTTGGTATGAATAGTTTATCAGTCTGGGCATGGATGTTCTTATTTGGGCATCTTGTTTGGGCTACAGGATTTATGTTCTTAATTTCCTGGCGTGGTTATTGGCAGGAATTGATTGAAACTTTAGCATGGGCTCATGAACGCACACCTTTGGCAAATTTGATTCGATGGAAAGATAAACCAGTAGCTCTTTCAATTGTGCAAGCAAGATTGGTTGGATTAGCTCACTTTTCTGTAGGTTATATATTCACTTATGCGGCTTTCTTGATTGCCTCCACATCGGGCAAATTCGGTTAATTATTTATGTATTCTATCCGCAATAATATATTTTTTTTAATAAAAAAAATATAGGTATGCACTCTTATATTTATTTCTACATCTAGGATCCGATTTGTATCATTATCATTGATAATAAGAGGAACTGAAGCATTATGGCAAAGAAAAGTTTGATTTATCGGGAGAAGAAGAGGCAAAAATTGGAAAAAAAATATCATTTGATTCGTCGATCCTCAAAAAAGGAAATAAGTAAGATTCCGTCGCTAAGTGAGAAATGGAAAATTCATGGAAAATTACAATCCCCACCGCGTAATAGTGCACCTACACGTCTTCATCGACGTTGCTTTTCGACCGGAAGACCGAGAGCTAACTATCGAGACTTTGGACTATCTGGACACATCCTTCGGGAAATGGTTCATGCATGTTTGTTGCCAGGGGCAACAAGATCAAGCTGGTAAGGATTTAAGTATCCCTTAATTTTTCTATTTTTTTTCTATGATCGATGAGGCCCCTTTACCATTCTGTCTAAATAGGCTATTCTATTTGTACAGATATGGAATAGGGGCTCATTCAATTCTTCTTTGTTTATTAGAGTTTAGTCCAAGTTTTTTTGTTTCATCGCGGGGTAGAGCAGTTTGGTAGCTCGCAAGGCTCATAACCTTGAGGTCACGGGTTCAAATCCTGTCTCCGCAACATTTTTTTTTCAAGAAATGTAAGTTTGATTCTATTAACTAGTCATTAATTAATACTTGTCTTTTGGGACGCGAGGAAAAAATTACTATATTTCCCGGTCAACTATATCTAATCTTTTATCTTTTTGAATCCATTTATATTTGGGCGGATAGCGGGAATCGAACCCGCGTCTTCTCCTTGGCAAGGAGAAATTTTACCATTCGACTATATCCGCATTTTTTTGCCTTCTTGATAAGAAATTTATGGATAATATTTGTTCAAAGCTAGACGAGAGACACTCTTTGGTTTGGGGTCATTTCATAAAATTCTACCACCAAATCAATTCAATTAACAATTCTATTAATATATATAAATATATCTATTAATATTATATATTATATTTATTCTATATATTGAATATTGAATTCCATATTCAAAAATATACGATTCTTCTATTTCCATAAAATATTCTATATTGATATTTGATATCAATTTTTTATTAGTTTTTTTATTTAGTTATTTATTACTATTTCATATTTAGTAACTATTTATTAATCTTTTATTCATATTTCATTCAAGTTCCAGAAGTTCGACCCCCCCTCTAATTTTTTTCTTTATTTGCATTTTATGGACTTATATTGAATTTGAATGTGTAATTCATGGAATGGGAGGGGTCATCTCATTTTTGGATCTGCAACGAATGAATTCAAGAGATAAGAGAATTAAGGATACCCACCAAGAAGACTAATCCAATCCATAAAGATGTACCAGAAAATACAACATTTTTGTTACTCGACCAACCATCAGGAGACGCAAATACAACGGGTACACTAATCAGTAAGATTGATGAAGTAATAATTAATGCAAAAACAGCCAATTGGAAAGCAATAGTCATGTTTTTAATCCTCCAAGCTATTAACAAAAGAATATACACCATTTAATCCTCTTACCCACTAAAAAATTTTAATAAATAAAGGGATTTTATCATGAATCCATTGATTCGAGATGACTTAGTTCCAATTTCTTTTTACCACTTTTATTCTATATCGGACATGAAGTTAAAGGTTCTTTTTGACTTCACAAATGGGTATACTGGATCGCGTATCTCATTTATTTATATAGCCAGATTGATAGACCTATAAAGAAAGTCACACCCTATATCTTTCTCTACATAGTGATCGTATTAACCCATAGGGCTATGTTCTATTTGGCGAAAAAAAAATAAAATAGAAATTGTCTTTCGGAGAGATGGCCGAGTGGTTGATGGCTCCGGTCTTGAAAACCGGTATAGTTCATAAAAATAACTATCGAGGGTTCGAATCCCTCT